GGTGAGATGCCTGATTAAAGGGTTATTTTGATGTAATAAAAAAAGTAAAATTTTACTCTCACTATAATACAATTTTTGGAATTAAACCAAACCTTAAGAAATCAAAATTCTTTATGCATCTTACATTAAATTGTAAAAAGATAAGCTAAATTTAAGCTAATGGGCTCATAACCCATCCATGAATATATATATTCTCTTTTTAATTATATTAAACTCAACAAAAACTATAATATTATTATTAACATTGTTAAGAACAATAATAACTTATTCTTCAACAAGATTTTTAATATCATGAATAAGAATAGAAATTAATTTAATTGCTTTCTTACCATTAGCATCTAAAAGAAAAAAAATAAAAGATCAATTAATAAAATATTTTATCATTCAAAACCTATCATCATCAATAATATTAATGTCAATAATTTTAAATTTTAAAATTGAGGCCCCCATCAATTTTGAAAAATTATTATTAATCAGACTAATAATAAAAATAGGTTTAATTCCATTTCATCTATGAATTTTTTCATTCATAGAAAAATTAACATGAATAAATTGCTTTTTAATAAACACAATTCAAAAACTTTCACCAACATTAATTATACCTCAAATAATTAACTTTAAAGAAATTATTTTTCCAATATCAATATCCCTAATAATTGCACCTACAATTATAATAAAATTAAATTCAATAAAAAAAATTTTAACATGTTCATCTATTTATAATTCTCAATGAATAATTTCTTCAATCTATTTATCAAAAAATATATTCATTATATTCTCATTAATTTATTCATTATTAAACTTCTCTTTAATAAAAAAGCTAAAATCACAAAACATAATATTTTTAAATCAAATTAATGAAAAAACCACAATAACAAAACTAAACTTATTAATTAATTTAATTTCAATAAGAGGAATACCTCCCACTTTGGGATTTTTCCCCAAATGAATAATTTTAATTAAAATAAACGAAATTTCTATTTTAATTTCATTAATAATATTAATTTCATCAATTATTTCAACTTTCATTTATTTAAAAATAAATTCATCTATAATATTAAACCAAACAATAAAAAAAAAATTTTTTAAAATAAAAAAAATTATAGAAATTGAACTAATTATAAACACAACAGGAATATTTAGCTTTATCATATTTAAACCTAATTAAGGATTTAAGTTAAATAAACTATTAACCTTCAAAGTTGAAATTGTGTATATTTCATATATAAGCCTTAGTTTATTTTTTTTAAACCCTCTTAAATTTGCAATTTAAGTAAAATTAAGACTAATTTTTATTTAAAATAAAATCTTCAATTAAAATTAATTTAATGAGAGGTAAAAACCTTAAATAAATTTACAATTTATTACTTTAATCAGACATCCCATTAAATATTCATGCATAAATGAATATTTTCAACAAACCACAAAGATATCGGTACACTGTATTTTATATTCGGATTATGATCTGGACTTTTAGGTACAATAATAAGTTTAATTATTCGAATAGAACTTTCTCAACCAGGATCATTAATTAAAAATGATCAACTTTACAATACTATCGTAACATCTCATGCTTTTGTAATAATTTTTTTTATAGTTATACCTATTATAATTGGAGGATTCGGAAATTGAATAATTCCACTAATAATTGGTGCACCTGATATAGCATTTCCACGAATAAATAATATAAGATTTTGATTATTACCAGCGTCAATCACCCTACTTATTTCTAGATCAACTTCAGGGACAGGATCAGGAACAGGATGAACTGTCTATCCTCCCCTTTCTGGTCAAACAGCTCATTCTGGACCTTCTGTAGATCTTACAATTTTTTCCCTACATTTAGCAGGTATTAGTTCTATCCTAGGAGCAATCAATTTTATTTCTACTATTATAAATATACGAACAAAAGGAATAAACTTTGAAAAAACTCCCCTTCTATGCTGATCAGTACTAATTACAGCAATTTTACTTCTTGTATCTCTTCCTGTTTTAGCCGGAGCAATTACAATACTTATTATAGATCGAAACTTTAATACAAGATTTTTTGATCCATCAGGAGGAGGAGATCCTATTCTTTATCAACATTTATTCTGATTTTTTGGTCATCCAGAAGTATATATCCTAATCTTACCAGGATTTGGATTGATTTCACATATTATTATAATAGAAAGAGGAAAAAATATTACATTTGGACATTTAGGAATAATTTATGCAATAATTTCAATTGGAATTTTAGGATTTATTGTTTGAGCCCATCATATATTTACAGTAGGAATAGACGTTGATACACGAGCCTATTTTACTTCAGCAACTATAGTAATTGCAGTACCAACTGGAATCAAAATTTTTAGATGAATTGCTACTATACAAGGATCACATAAAATAAATTCCCCCCAAATGATTTGATCTTTAGGATTTGTATTTCTTTTTACTATAGGAGGACTAACAGGTGTAGTTCTTGCTAACTCATCAATTGATATTGTTATTCATGATACTTACTATGTAGTTGCTCACTTTCATTATGTTCTTTCAATAGGAGCTGTATTTGCAATCATAGCTAGAGTAATTCACTGATTTCCCTTAATTACAGGATTAATATTAAACAAAAAATGACTAAAAATTCACTTTTTTATTATATTTGCAGGAGTAAACTCAACATTTTTTCCCCAACATTTTCTAGGATTAGCAGGTATACCTCGACGTTACTCAGACTATCCTGATACTATGTTTTTATGAAACTTTATTTCATCTACTGGTTCTATTATTTCAGTAATCAGAATTATAATATTTATATTTATTATTTGAGAAAGAATGATATTTAAACGAATACCAATTTTTAAAAATAATAACCTATCCTCAATTGAATGAATAATAAATTTACCACCTGCAGAACATTCATTTAACGAATTACCATCTATTAATAAATTCTAAGAGTGGCAGAAAAGTGTCATGGGCTTAAAATTCATTTATAAATTTATATTTCCTTAGAAATAACTACATGAATAAAATTTAATCTTATAAATAGAGCAAGTCCAATAATAGAACAACTTATTATATTTCATGATCACACTATAATAATCATTATTTTTATTATAATTTCAGTTATAATATTAATAATAATAATACTAAAAAGAAAATTAATTACACGAACAATTTTAGAAAATCAAATATTAGAAACTATATGAACTATTATTCCAGCAATTATATTAATCTTTATTGCACTCCCTTCACTTAAAATCTTATACATTATGGATGAAATAATTAATCCTTCAATTACAATTAAAATTATAGGACATCAATGATATTGAACCTATGAATACTCTGATAAAAAAAAAATAGAAATTGAATCTTATATAATCACAAAACAAAAAAAAAATGAATTTCGACTTTTAGAAGTCTCTAACCGAATAATTATTCCATTCTTAACCCAATCACGATTAATTATTTCATCTTCTGATGTTATTCACTCTTGAACTATTCAATCTTTAGGGGTAAAAATAGATGCTGTACCAGGACGTTTAAATCAATCATCAATTTTTACAAAAAAACCAGGAATCTTTTTTGGTCAATGTTCTGAAATCTGTGGTATAAATCACAGATTTATACCAATTTCTATAGAAAGAATTAACATAAAAAATTTCATTTCATGAATAAAAAAATTTAACTAACTCAATTAAAAATAATAATCAATAAAATCTCATTAAGTGACTGAAATGAAAGTAATGGTCTCTTAAACCAAAAAATAGTATTTATCATATACTCTTAATGAAAGAGGTTAATTTAAATAAAATAATTATTTGTCAAATAAAAGATACATTTTCCTAAAATTGTACTTCTTGATTCCACAAATATCCCCCATTTGGTGATCATCAATTTTAGTATTAACATCAATTATAGTAATTCAAATTATATCAAATATTGAATTTGACAAAGAAAAAAAAAAAAAAAAAAAAATCAATAATAATAATAATAAAACAATTAAAATAAAATGATAACTAGTTTATTTTCATCATTTGATCCTTCTTCAAAATTATTTCAAATAAATTGAATAATAATATTTTCACCTACATTAATTCTTCCAATAAACTTTTGAATAAAAAAATCCCGATGTTTAATAATTAAAATAAATTTTAAAAAAAAAATTTACAAAGAATTTTTAAATTCAACTAAACACAAAGAAATAATATATTTATCAATCAGAATAATAATTATAATTTTAACAAACAACTTTATAGGATTATTTCCTTACACCTTTACATCTACAAGTCATATTACTTTAAATATAGCCTTAGCTATACCAACATGAATAATATTAATATTTTACGGATGAATAAACTTTTCAAATTCAATATTTAAACATCTTTTACCTACAGGAACACCAAGAATAATTATACCAATAATAATTATTATTGAAACAACAGGTAATTTAATTCGACCTATTTCCCTTTCAGTTCGATTAACTGCTAATATAATTGCTGGTCACCTTCTTATAACTTTATTAGGAAATTTAAATTCTTATAAAATAATTATATTAATTTTACCTATACAAATCTTCCTAATAATATTTGAATCTGCAATCTCTATTATTCAAGCATATGTATTTTCTACTTTAATTACATTATACTCTAGAGAAATTCCTTATGAAAAAAAATCACCCATTTCATTTAGTTTCTAAAAGTCCATGACCAATCTTATCTTCAATTAATTTAATATCAACTTTATTAGGAATAACAATATGAATATATAAAAAAAGTTTTATATTAATAATTTTAGGAATTATAATAACAACTATATGTGCAATATTATGATGACGTGATATTACACGTGAATCTACATTTCAAGGTAATCATACTATAAAAGTAATTAAAGGAATAAAATTAGGAATAATTCTATTTATTTTTTCAGAAATTATATTCTTTTTATCATTTTTTTGAGGATTTTTTCATTCAAGATTATCCCCATCAATTGAAATTGGAATAAATTGACCACCTAAATCAATTAAATCATTTAATCCAATAGAAATTCCTCTATTAAATACAATTATTTTACTTTCCTCAGGTGTAACAGTAACATGAATACATCATAGAACACTAAACAATAAAATAAAACAATCTTTAAAATCAATGATAATTACCATCTTTTTAGGAATTTATTTTACAATCCTACAAAAATGAGAATATTCACAATCAGAATTTACTATTTCTGATTCAGTTTACGGTTCTACATTTTTTGTATCAACAGGATTTCATGGAATTCACGTAATAATCGGTACTATATTTTTAATTATCATAATATTACGAATAAAAAAATTACATTTTTCTTACATTAATCACACAGGATTAGAAGCAGCAATCTGATACTGACACTTTGTAGATGTAGTATGATTATTTTTATATATCTCAATTTACTGATGAGGTAAATAAATATTCTTTTAGTATATAGTAAGTATAATTGACTTCCAATCAAAAGGTTAAATTTTTAATAGAATAATTAAAATCATATGAACATTCCTAACAATCCTTCTATTAACAAATTTATTATTTTGAATAACAACCTTAATCTCAAAAAAATCTAAAATAAGACGAGAAAAAAATACACCCTTTGAATGTGGATTTAATTCTTTTTCTTCACCCCGAAAGTCATTTTCAACTCACTTTTTCTTAGTAGCAACAATTTTTCTAATTTTTGACGTAGAAATTTCAATTATTTTACCCATATACAATACAAAAATATCATTAATAAAAGAATGAATATTTTCTACAATTATTGTATTAAATATTTTAATTTTAGGACTTTTTCATGAATGAAAAAATGGAATATTAGAATGATCAAAATAAAGGAGTATAGTTAAATATAACAGTTTCTTTGCAAGAAAAAAGTACTAATTAATTAGTTTCCCTTAAAGTAAAGAAGTAAAATACAATTTAATTTCGACTTAAATTTAGAGATTTATATTTCTCCTTACTTATAAATTTAATTGAAGCTAAAATAGAAGCTATCCACTGTTAATGGAAAAAATGGTTAATCCCAGTTAAAAGAATAAATTTTAAGAAGCTGCTAACTATCTTTATAGTGTTAATTCACTTTATTCTTACATAATTATATTTATATAGTTTAAAAAAAACATTATATTTTCAATATAAAAATAAAATAAAATTTTATAAATTTTAAATTAATTATTATATTATATAAAATCTTATTTATTCAAGAAACAAACAATTTATCTTTACATTTTCAATGTAAAACTTTAATATCTTAAGCTACTTAAATTTAAATTTTAATTTTAAAATTATATAAAAAATATAAAAAAAAATAAAAATCCAGAAAAAGTAATTATATAAAAAAAAAAACTATTTACAAAAAAAATTAAAAGAATTCCAGAAAGTCAATTTAAAAAACCAACTAATCCTCCCGTTAAAAAATATTCAAATCAACCATTATCAATCAGATTTATACAAAACATTCCAAAAGAGAAAAAACGACTTAAAACAAAAGAAGAAGAAAAATAATTTAAATAAAATATTGAACTAAAAAAATATACATAATAACCAAAATTAATAAACATTATTTCCCTTAAAAAATTAAAACAAATAAATAAAGAAAAAATTATTAAAAACAAAGGTAATAACTTAAAATTTAATTCAACAAAAAAAATAAAATCAATAAAAAATCAATAAAGAAAAGAACCAAAAACTAAAGAAAAAATATAAAGGAAACCCATAGAAAAATTTATATAAAATCTATACTTAAATCTAATTAAAGGAAAAAAAAAAGATTTACAATAAAACAAATAATATACCAAACGGATTCTATAAAAAAAAGTTAAGGAAACAGATAAAAAAAAAAAAAAAAAAATTAAATTTCTAAATTCTATTAAATAAAAAAGTTCTAAAACAAAATCCTTAGAGTAAAATCCAGAGAAAAAAGGAAATCCACATAAACACAATAAAGAAATGAAAAAACAAGAAGAAACATAAGGACATTGAAATAAAAGACCACCTATATAACGAATATCCTGTCTTCCAATAAAACAATGAATAAAATAACCTGAGCAAAGAAATAACAAAGATTTAAAAATAGCATGAATTAAAAGATGAATAAAACATAAAGTCAAACACCCTAAAGAAAGAATAAAAAATATGAATCCTAATTGACTTAAAGTAGAAAAAGCAATAATTTTCCTTAAATCATTTTCTACTAAAGCATTTAAACTTGATATAAATATTGTCAACAAAGAAATATATATTAAAAAACAAGTATCAAAATAAATTAAATAATTTCTAAAACGAATCAACAAAAAAATACCTGAAGTTACCAATGTAGAAGAATGAACTAAAGAGGATACTGGTGTAGGTGCAGCCATTGCACAAGGCAATCAAAAACTAAAAGGAAATTGAGCTCTTTTAGTAAAAGAAGAAAAAAGAATTAAATAAATAAAAATATCTAAATTTAAATCAAAAAAATCTCTATATAAAAATAAATGCCAACAACCAAAATTAAAAAATAAACCAACTGACAAAATTAAAAATACATCCCCAAAACGATTAATTAAAACAGTTAATAAACCAGAAACTATTCTAAGTGAATTTTGATAATAAATAACTAAACAATAAGAAACTAAACCTAAACCATCTCAACCTAAAAGTAAGGAAACTAAATCAGGAATCAAAATAAAAAAAATTATTCTTAAAATAAATATAAAAACAAAATAAAAAAAACGAATAAAATTTTTATCTCCCTCTATATAACCAATTCTATAAAAAAGAACAGACCCAGAAATTAAAAAAACAAAAGACATAAAAATTAAAGAAATTCAATCTAGTAAAATTAAAAAACTAAAAGTAAATCCATTTAAATTATATAAAACTCATTCAAAAAGAATAATAACATTAAATTCATAAAAATAAATACTAAAAAAAAAAAAAAAAAAAAAAAAAAAAAAAAAAAAAAACAATTTAATCTGAATAACATGGTTCCTCCTTAAAAAGATCTCTGAATTCACAAATCAGAATTTTAAAATAAACTAAAAGAACATTAAATTATTTGTTATAATTTAATAAAAATAACAAATAATATAAATTAATTAAAAAAAAAATTTAATCTAATTATTAAGAAAAATACAGGAAACCCATGAAAAAATAAAATTAAATATTCATGTAAATAACAATAACTATTAAATTTTATTAAACTAATTATGTTTCCATGCTGAGTAAGAAAAAAAATTGTTAATCTATAACAAGCAGAAAAAAACAAAATAAAAAATAAATAAATTATTGTTAAATTTCTTCAAGACAAACATCTAATTACAATTAATACTTCAGAAAATAAATTAATAGAAGGAGGACAAGATATATTTATAATACAAAATATAAACCAAAAAAAAGATAAAGAAGGTAAAATTCTAATTATACCCTTTAAAATAAAAAAACTTCGTCTAGAAAATCGTATATAAACTATTCCTACTAAAAAAAAAAGACCCGAAGAAACAAATCCATGACCAATCATTAAAATAATAGATCCTAATTTTCCACATGTTCTTATGGTAAATAATCCAACAATAGCTAAAGATATATGACAAACAGAAGAATAAGCAATTAATATTTTTAAATCTCTTTGAATTATACATATTAATCTAATAATAATACAACCTCACAATCTCATTCTAACAAAAATATATCCAAAATCAAAAATAAAATTATATATAAATCCTATTAAACGAATAAATCCATACCCTCCCAATTTTAATAAAACACCAGCTAAAATTATTGAACCTCCAACTGGGGCTTCTACATGAGCTTTTGGAAGTCAAGAATGAAGACCAAATATAGGAAACTTGATTAAAAAAGAAAAAATTAAAAAAAATATTAATATATTTCTCTCAAACTTTAAATTTAAAAAAAATGAAAATCCTCCATATAAATTTATTATATAAAAAATAATTAATAAAAAAGGAAAAGAACCAAATAAAGTATAAAAAATTAAATAATAACCTGCTCTTAAACGTTCAGGCTGATATCCTCACCCAAATAAAATTAAAAATACAGGTAATATTCTACCTTCAAAAAAGAAATAAAAATAAAAAAAATCCATTACTAAAAAAACTAATAATAAAAAAATTAAAATTAAATTAATATAAAAAGTATATAAAATTTTAAATTTCAAATTTGAAGTGAATAAAGATAATGAAATCATTAAACAAATTCAAATTCTTAAGGAAATAAAATTAAAAGAAATAAAATCTATTCCAAAAATATATGAAATAAAACAAAAATCACTCAAAAAAAAATTTTTTAAAAAAAAAAAAAAAAAAAAAAAAAAAAGACCAAAAACATATACAATTAAATTATTAACCAAAGGAATCAAAAAAAATAAATAAAAAATAAACTTTAACATATTCTTATTCTTATTAAATAATCAAAAGAATCCTTTCGGACTAAATATACTATTAAAGAAAGACCTAAAACCCCATCACAAACAGAAAATACTAAAAATAAAATTCTAAAAAAATTTTCATATGAAAAAAATATAAAATAATAATTTAAAATACCAAATAAAGATACTGATATAAATTCTATTATTAATAAAGATAATAAAAAATACTTTCGAACAATCATTAAACCTACAAACCCAGAAAAAAAAATTATTATAAAAATATACATTAGTTAATAGTATTAAATTTATTATTAATAAAATTTAATTAAGTTTTTATAGTTTAAGAAAAAACAGTGATTTTGTAAATCAATAAATAGATTTATATTTCTTAAAAACAAATTCAGTAAAGAAAGTTTTTCTTCGTTAGTCTCCAAAACTAAAATTTTATTTATTAAAATACTTACTGAATAACTATAATTATATTATACTTAACTATTTTGACACCAATATTTAATCATCCAATTTCATTGGGATTCATTCTATTAATTCAAACAATCTTAATTTCTTTAAATTTGTCTATAAATCTAGAATCAAGATGATATAGATATATTTTATTTATTACTATTATTGGAGGAATAATAGTAATATTTATATACATAGCAAGAATTTCATCCAACCAAAAATTTAAAATTATAAATTTTAAAATAATTATAATTTCAATCCTATTATTTTTTTTTTTAATATTTTTCTTAAAAAAAAATTTTTTAATTAATGATATTCAAGTTAGAATACAAGAAAAAAAAATCAACTTTAATGAATTTCAAGAAACAAAATCTACTTATAAATTTTTTAATAAAAGAAAGAATAAAATAACAATTCTTATTCTTATAATCTTATTAATTACAATAATTTCAGTTACAAATATTTCATCATCATTTGAAGGACCTCTAAAAAAAACTTATGTTTAAATCAAAACGAAAAAATATTTTTATTAATAATTTCCTTATTGATTTACCTTCACCATCAAATATTTCAACATGATGAAACTTTGGTTCACTTCTAGGAATATGTTTAATTATTCAAATTTTAACAGGTATTTTTTTAGCTATACACTATTCACCCAATATTTCTAATGCATTTAAAAGAATTATTCACATTATACGCGATGTAAATTATGGATGAATAATGCGTAATATACATGCTAATGGAGCATCAATATTCTTTATTTTTATTTATCTACATACTGGACGAGGGTTATATTATGGATCATTCAAATTAAAAAAAACATGAACATCAGGAACAATAATTTTACTATTATTAATAGCTACAGCATTTATAGGATATGTTTTACCTTGAGGGCAAATATCATTCTGAGGAGCTACAGTAATTACAAACTTAATTTCCGCTATCCCTTATTTAGGTGAAACTATTGTACAATGAGTTTGAGGGGGATTTGCAGTTGATAATCCTACATTAAACCGATTTTTTACTTTTCACTTCATTTTACCTTTTGTTATTTCAATAATAGTAATTATTCATTTATTGTTTTTACACGAAACAGGGTCTTCTAATCCTTTAGGAACCAAAAATAATATTGACAAAATTCCATTTCACCCATATTTTACCATCAAAGATATTTTAGGATTTGTTTTATCACTATCGTTATTTACATTAATTATTAATTTAAATCCTTTCTTATTAACAGACCCAGAAAATTTTTCCATGGCAAATCCTATAATTACTCCTATTCATATTCAGCCTGAATGATATTTTTTATTTGCTTATGCTATTCTACGATCTATCCCCAATAAGTTAGGAGGGGTGATTGCATTAGGAATGTCAATCTTAATCTTATTATTTTTACCAATTTCAATAAATAATAAATTTCAAAGAAATAAATTTTATCCAGTAAATAAAACATTGTTTTGAATTTTAATTAATTCATTTATTCTTTTAACATGAATTGGTGCTCGTCCAGTTGAAGAACCTTATATTTTAAGAGGACAAATTTTAACAGTTATTTACTTTCTAATGTTTATTTTTTTACCAATCTTTTCAAAAAAATGAGATAAATTAACCATATTTTAAAATAAATTTATAGTTAATTGGCTTAAAGCATTATATCTTGAAAATATAAAAAAGAATTAATTATTCTATTAACTTAAACAAATTAATTTACTAAAAAAAATGAAAAAAAAATAAGTTTTTATACAAACAAAATAAATTAAAAAATTTAAAACTATTGGTAAATAACATTTTCATGTTAAATATATTAATTTATCATAACGATATCGTGGAAAAGTAGAACGAATCCAAATAAAACAAAATACTAAAAATAAAAACCTTAAATAAAATAATAATCTAAAAATTTCACCCCCAAAAAAAATAACTACCATAAAAAATCTTAAAAATATTATATTTATATATTCAGACAAAAAAAATAAAGAAAATATATAAGATCTATATTCTACATTAAATCCAGAAACTAATTCTGACTCACCTTCAGAAAAATCATAAGGAGAACGATTAGTTTCAGCCAAACAACAAGAAAAAAAAATTATAAATAAAGGAAAACAACAAAAAAATATTCAAATATACAACTGACATAAAATAAAATTAATTAAATTAAATCTTTCAATATAAATTACTAAACATAAAATAATTAAAAAAAAACATACCTCATAAGAAATTCTTTGAGCAATAGAACGCATCGCTCCAAATATAGAATACATTGAATTTGAACATCATCCTGAAATTATAATAATATAAACACCTAACCCAGAACAACATAAAAAAAATAATAATCCATAAAAAAATCTAATTAAATTAAAAAAAAAAGGATATAAAAGTCAAAATATTAAAGAAATTACCAATCCAAATATAGGAATAATAAAATAAATAAAATAATTTCCAAAACTTAAAAAATAAAATTCCCTAGAAAATAATTTTAAAGCATCTGAAAAAGGCTGAAATATCCCTATTAATCCCGTCCTATTAGGACCCTTACGAAACTGAATATAACCTAAAACCCTACGCTCAAATAAAGTAAAAAAAGCTACACCTAATAAAATAAATATTATTAAAAAAAAAACTCTAATAAAAAACACTTATTGAATGTAAAATTTACATTTTTAAATTCTAAATTTAAAGCACTTATTCTGCCAATCCAACAAATAAATTTTATAATTTAAAAGTCCTTTCGTACTAATTAAATTAATTAATGAAGATAGAAACCAACCTGGCTCACGCCGGTCTGAACTCAGATCATGTAATTTTTTAAAGGTCGAACAGACCTAAAATTGTAAAATCTACCCCACAACCTTAAATTAATCCAACATCGAGGTCGCAATCTTAACTATCGATAAGAACTCTCAAGTTAAATTACGCTGTTATCCCTAAGGTATCTTTTTCTTTCTATCAAAATAAAGGATCAAAATAATCAAAAATAATTGTTTTTAAAAATTAAAGTTTAAAATTTTAAATGTCACCCCAACAAAAAAATTTCAAAATTATTTTAAAAATACAACAAAAAAAAAAAATAAAATTAATTTTCAAGATCTATAGGGTCTTATCGTCACTCAGAGTTATTTGATCTTTTTAAATCAAAAATAAAATTCAACTAAATTCAATAAATAAAGTTATTATTTCATTAAACCATTCATTCCAGACTCCAATTAAAAGACTAATTATTATGCTACCTTAGCACAGTTAAAATACCGCGGCTATTTAAAATTAAATTCACTGAGCAGGCCCGACCTAAAATAAAATCCTTAGGACATGTTTTTGTTAAACAGGTGAAAAATAAATTTGCTGAATTCATATAAAAAATTTCTTAAATTTACTAATTAAATCATTATTAAAATAATAAAAATTTATTAAAAAAAACTAATAAAAAAATAAATAAAAAAATTATTATACATTTAAATTTTTTACAAACTTTAAATTAAAATTAATTCTAAACCTAAAAAAAATGAAAAAAAAAAATTAATTATAAAACAATGTCAAGATTATCCCTAACAAAATTAAAAATTAAAATGAATTTATCATAAAATAAATTATCAAAAAAATTTTCTTAATTAAATTAAATTCTTAGTTAACTAGATATTAACCCAAACGAAATTTCATTTCAAAACCAAATCAAATTCTTATTTAATTTTGAAATATTAAAAAACAAATTAATTTAAATCCTGAATATTCGAGAAAAAAAAATATATTTAAAATATTAATTTACCCTGATACAAAAGGTACTATATAAAAATATTCTTTTAATTAATAAAATAAACTTTCCTTTTCAGTAAAATAAACTAAACCCAATAAATTAACTTTTAATAAATAATTAACAAATAAATTATGTTCATATAAAAATAAAAATATAAATAAAATTAAATATAAAACTTCAGAAAAAATCAAATTAATGATTAAGATTTTATTGTAAATAAAAATAAATTTTCTGTTTCTAGATACACTTTCCAGTACATCTACTTTGTTACGACTTGTCCCAATTTATGGGAATGACGGGCGATATGTGCATTTTTAAGAACTTTATTCAAAAAATTTAATAAAATTTTTTACTTTTAAATCCATACTAAAATTTAATTCAAATTAAATTATATAAAAAGTTATTGTAACCCATAATAGCCTTAATATAATTGCACCTTGACCTAACATAAATACTAAAAATATAAAGAAAATAAATTTTCACTACACTCAACGACAGAGATATACAAAAAAAATTAAGGTTAAATTAATCGTGGATTATCATTTAAATTACAGGTTCCTCTAAAAAGATTTAAAAACCGCCAGATCCTTTAAATTTCATTAATATTAACTACTCACTGGATTTAAAAATTTCACTAAAATAACAGGGTATCTAATCCTGGTCTATAATATAGATTATACAGAAAAAAAATAATTAATTAATAAATTTCACCCAAATTAAAAAATTCCTAAAAAATAAACTGAAATCCAAAAAAAAAGTTGACTTAAACATGAAATATAACCGCGAATGCTGGCATAACATTTTACTGACTTAAAAAAAAATTTATCAAATAATAAAAATTATTTAAATTAAAATTAATCACTGAAAAAAATAATAATTATTCATTTAGAATATAATTTCTACTAAAAAGTTACATGCAAAAAATTTTTTTAATCAACTGTTTGAACAAGAATCAAACTCTTTTTTAGAATTATTCACTTTGCGGGACTTTGAAAGCTTCCTCCAGGAGGTATCTTAATTAAGCAAAGGTAAAAAAAAAGGTTTTTTTAAGTTAATTTTAACTAAAAAAGTAAATTAACCAAGTTAAAGATATATTAATTTATTAAAATCAGCCCCCACTAATTTTTAAAAGAAAGGTTTTTAACTCATTATTAACATGTTTAATTTTGGGACCTTTAAATATTTTATTTTGTATTTAAAATAACTATTAAAATTTAAATAAATTCAATGTTAATAAATATTTATTATATATATATATAAAGATAATTATTAATAAGAAACAATTTTTATTTTATAAATATATATTATATAATAAAACTTATTTATCTAATTTAATATAATTTGTTAATATATAATAAATATATACATAAGCAAGTCTTTTTTTTTTTTTTTTTTTTTTTTTAATTATGAATATTATTAAATTAGAAAATATATTTTATGTATTAATTTATTAATTGTTAAAATATAATTATTTAATTTAAATTAAAATATTTTATTATATATATTTATTTATAAATTATGATATATATATATTATATATATAATATAATTATTATTAATATATAAATATTTATTAATTTATAAATTATAATATATATATATATAATATAATTATTATTAATATATAAATATTTATTAATTTATAAATTATAATATATATATATATAATGTAATTATTATTAATATATAAATATTTATTATAATTATATATTATTTAAATATTTAATTTATATAAAATATTTATTAAGTATTTAAATTAAATTAAATATTTTAAATTTAATAATATGTCTAAATTAATCTATTTATTTTTTTCTTAGTATAATAATATTTAAAATTATTTTTTTATTATATATAAAATATTTTATTATAAGAAAAAAACCTCTTCACTAAAATTTAACTCAAATTTTTAAAAAATATCAATTTTTCATAAATTTTACCAAATTTCGCCAAATTTTACCAAATTTTGACATTTTTTTCAAAAAATATCGAAAAAAAATTTTTTTTAAGATGGACATTTTTAAAATTAATTCTACCGAAAATTTTATAAATAAATTATAAAATAACTTAATAAATAGTTACGCGTTCTTTTTTTTTTATTAAAAAGTTT